AATAGAATGCCTGAAAAAAGGATTATCTTGATAGGATAAATAATGTATTAATCAATACTTCTATTGCAAATAGTGACATCTATATCACTCCTTAGAGATTCAAAAGCTCTTGTACATCTGATACTTAATTACAAAAAAAAAAAAAAAAAACTGTCGCTTGACCTCTTATCGCTCATGAACCCTTGATCATTTCCACTTCAATTGTAAAATATTTTACCCTTTAGGGGAGCCAATTTATCTCTTGCGGGATACTACTCATTTGGTGAATTACAACGATCCCACAACATCTTTATCGGATTAAATCGTAAGCATTTACTAAACCTTGAGAGGAGTAAGTTTAAATATTTACATATTATATTGAAAACTTTTACTTTCTTGAGAAAATTTAATTTAAAAACAAATTTCATACATTATAAAATAAACAACAAATATTTAATTTATAAAATAAAGTTCAAGTCTCGCCAACTAGAATTTAACTAAAGTAAGCGAACAAAACCAAGCTAATTTAAATAAAGTTCAAGTCTCGCCAACTAGAATTTAACTAAAGTAAGCGAACAAAACCAAGCTAATTTAAATAAAGTTCAAGTCTCGCCAACTAGAATTTAACTAAAGTAAGCAAACAAAACCAAGCTAATTTAAATAAAGTTCAAGTCTCGCCAACTAGAATTTAACTAAAGTAAGCGAACAAAACCAAGCTAATTTAAATAAAGTTCAAGTCTCGCCAACTAGAATTTAACTAAAGTAAGCGAACATAAACCAAGCTAATTTAAATAAAGTTCAAGTCTCACCAACTAGAATTTAACTAAAGTAAGCGAACAAAACCAAGCTAATTTAAATAAAGTTCAAGTCTCGCCAACTAGAATTTAACTAAAGTAAGCAAACAAAACCAAGCTAATTTAAATAAAGTTCAAGTCTCGCCAACTAGAATTTAACTAAAGTAAGCGAACAAAACCAAGCTAATTTAAATAAAGTTCAAGTCTCGCCAACTAGAATTTAATTAAAGTAAGCGAACAAAAAATTAATTCCTTAATTTTTGCTTATAATAAAAAGATAAGCTAAATTCAAGCTCCTGGGTTCATACCCCATAAATAAAGGCAAAATCCTTTTCTTTTTAATATCAAACCTAAACAAATTAATCTTCTTAAGATCATTAATAACAGGAACAATTATTTCCATCTCATCTTATTCTTGAATAGGAATATGAATAGGATTAGAAATTAATCTTCTAGCATTTATTCCTTTAATTTCTAGAACAAACAATATAATAAACTCAGAAGCAGCACTCAAATATTTTATTACACAAGCAATAGCTTCGACTATTCTTCTGTTCTCAATCATTTATTCATCATTAACAATTATATATAATACAGAAATTAATAACTTCCCTAATTTATTAATAAACACGGCCTTATTAACTAAAATAGGAGCAGCCCCATTTCATTTTTGATTTCCTGAAGTAATTGAAGGAATCAGTTGAATAAATAGTTTAATTTTATTAACCTGACAAAAAATTGCACCTCTAATCATCTTATCTTATATTAATAAAACATTAATATTAATCTCGTTCTCTATTATTTCCTCCATATTAATTAGAGGATTAATAGTTATAAATCAAAATAGATTACGAAAAATCCTAGCATATTCCTCCATCAACCACTTAGGTTGAATATTAAGATCTATAATTTTTATTGATTCATTAATTACATACTACTTCTCTATTTACTTTATTACAACAGCAAGAATTATTTTAATCCTAAATAAAATAAATATCTTCTTTCTAAGCCAATTATTTATTTCAATAAATAATTCAACGTTAATAAAAACCTTATTCTCAATAAATTTTTTATCTTTAGGGGGATTACCCCCATTCTTAGGTTTCCTTCCAAAATGATTAGTAATCCAAGAAATAGTTATAAATAAAATAATTCTAATTCCTTTTATAATAATTATTTTAACCTTAATTATATTATTCTTCTACCTCCAAATCTCACTAAGAATTCTAATTTTATCAATAAGAAACCCTAAATATTATAAGCAAAAAATAATAAAACAACCTACTTCAATTTCATTAATTATTATTAACTTTATAGGATTAATTCTATGTACATTAATATTTAATTTTAATTAAGGATTTAAGTTAAATAAACTAATAACCTTCAAAGTTATATATAAAGAATAATCTTTAAGCCTTAGGAAACCCACCATTAAATTTGCAATTTAATATCATAATTGAATATAAAGCCTGATAAAAGATAATAATATCATAAGAAGATTTACAATCTACCGCCTAATTTCAGCCATTTTACCGAACAAATGATTATTTTCAACAAATCATAAAGATATTGGAACCTTATACTTTCTATTTGGGAGATGGTCAAGAATAGTTGGGACTTCCCTTAGAATCCTAATTCGAACTGAACTTGGAAACCCCGGATCACTTATTGGTGATGATCAAATTTACAATGTAATTGTTACCGCTCATGCATTCGTAATAATTTTCTTTATAGTAATACCTATCCTAATTGGAGGGTTCGGAAATTGATTAATCCCTCTAATACTAGGAGCACCTGATATAGCATTCCCACGAATAAATAATATAAGATTCTGACTACTACCACCGTCAATTACTTTACTACTAATAAGAAGAATAGTTGAAAGAGGTGCAGGCACAGGATGAACAGTGTATCCACCTTTATCAGCCAATATCGCCCATAGAGGGGCGTCAGTTGACCTTGCAATTTTTAGTCTACATTTAGCAGGAATCTCATCTATTCTAGGAGCAGTTAACTTCATTACAACAGTAATCAATATACGTTCTACAGGAATTACATTTGATCGTATACCTTTATTCGTGTGAGCAGTAGCTATTACCGCACTACTTCTACTTTTATCGCTACCAGTACTAGCTGGAGCTATCACCATATTACTTACAGATCGTAATCTAAATACATCTTTTTTTGACCCTGCAGGGGGGGGAGACCCAATTTTATACCAACACTTATTTTGATTTTTTGGACACCCAGAAGTATATATTTTAATTCTTCCAGGATTTGGAATAATCTCCCATATTATTAGACAAGAAAGAAGAAAAAAAGAAACATTCGGAACTCTAGGAATAATTTATGCTATAATAGCAATTGGACTTCTAGGATTTATTGTATGAGCACATCATATATTTACAGTAGGTATAGATGTTGATACTCGAGCATACTTCACATCAGCTACAATAATTATTGCTGTTCCAACAGGAATTAAAATTTTTAGATGATTAGCCACCCTGCACGGAACACAAATAAATTATTCCCCATCTATATTATGAGCTCTTGGCTTTGTATTTTTATTTACTGTAGGAGGATTAACAGGGGTAATTTTAGCTAATTCATCTATTGATATTATTTTACATGATACTTACTATGTAGTAGCACATTTTCATTACGTTCTATCTATAGGTGCAGTATTTGCTATTATAGCAGGATTTATTCATTGATTCCCACTATTTACAGGACTAACTCTTAATAATAAATTCCTGAAAATTCAATTTATTGTTATATTTTTAGGAGTAAATTTAACATTTTTTCCCCAACATTTTCTTGGATTAAGAGGAATACCTCGCCGATATTCAGACTATCCTGATGCTTACTCAGCATGAAATATTATCTCATCAATTGGATCTTTAATCTCAATAGTAAGAATTTTCCTATTCCTATTTATCGTATGAGAAGCATTTATCTCTCACCGAAAAAGAATCTCCGCACTAAGAGTTTCGTCATCAATTGAATGACTTCAATCAATACCACCAGCTGAACACAGCTATTCTGAACTTCCCATTCTTTATAACTTCTAATATAGCAAATAAGTGCATTGGATTTAAGTTCCAAATATAAAAGATTAATCTTTTTTTTAGAAATAGCAACATGAAAAATAATTTCTCTCCAAGATAGAGCCTCTCCCCTAATAGAACAATTAACTTTTTTCCATGACCACACATTAATAATTCTGCTAATAATCACAGTTCTTGTAGGTTATTTAATAACAGCTCTATTTTCAAATAAATATAACTTTCGATATCTTCTAGAAGGACAAACAATTGAAGTAATTTGAACAGTCCTACCAGCAGTTACATTAATTTTTATCGCATTACCATCTCTACGATTATTGTATCTTCTTGATGAAATTAATAACCCTTTAATTTCTATTAAAGCAATTGGACATCAATGATACTGATCTTATGAATATTCAGATTTTAAAAGAATTGAATTCGATTCTTATATAATTCCTTCTAATGAAATAAACCCTGCTAATTTTCGTCTTCTAGATGTAGACAATCGAACAATTCTACCATATAGATCACAAATCCGAATAATAATTACCGCAGCAGATGTTCTCCATTCATGAACAATTCCTGCATTAAGAGTAAAAATTGATGCAACTCCTGGTCGACTAAATCAAATTAGATTTTTAATAAACCGAACAGGTTTATTATTTGGTCAATGTTCAGAAATTTGTGGAGCAAATCATAGTTTCATACCAATTGTAATTGAAAGAATTTCTCCTAATTTCTTCATCAAATGAATTAATAAAATAAGAGAAATTTCATTAGATGACTGAACGCAAGTATTGGTCTCTTAAACCACTTTATAGTAATTAGCACCTACTTCTAATGAAAAGTTTAGTTAAACAAATAACATTAACTTGTCAAGTTAAAATTATTTTAAAAATAACTTTTAATACCACAAATAGCCCCAATAAGATGAGTATTATTAATATTAATCTTCGTTCTATCCTTCATAATTTTTAATTCTATAAACTACTTTAACTTTAAATATAACCCAAAAACAATTAATTTTAAAAAAATAAAAAAAACAATAAACTGAAAATGATAACAAATTTATTTTCATCATTCGACCCATCATCATCCTTATTAATCCCAATAAATTGGTTAAGAACAATTCTAGGACTATCCTTTTTACCAACAATATTCTGATTAATCCCATCTCGATTTAATTTAATTTGAAATAAAATTACAGAAACCCTTCATAATGAATTCAAAACATTAATTGGAAACAATTCAATTAAAGGAGCCACATTAATCTTCATCTCATTATTTTCAATTATTGTTTATAATAACTTTTTAGGGTTATTCCCATATATTTTTACAAGAACTAGACATTTAATTTTAACATTAACCTTAGCCCTACCTCTATGATTTAGTTTTATAACATATGGATGAATTAATAATACTATTAACATATTTGCTCACCTAGTCCCCCAAGGGACACCCCCTATCTTAATACCATTTATAGTATGTATTGAAACTATTAGAAATATTATTCGACCAGGAACCTTAGCAGTACGACTAGCAGCAAATATAATTGCAGGACATCTTCTGATAACTTTATTAGGAAATACAGGACCATCGCTATCCTTAATATTAATCAATATTTTAATTATTACCCAAATCCTATTATTAGTTCTTGAATCTGCTGTTGCTATTATTCAATCATATGTATTTGCAGTCCTAAGAACTCTTTACTCAAGTGAAGTAAATTAATGTCAACCCATAAAAATCACCCATTCCATCTAGTGGATGTTAGACCTTGACCTATTTTAGGAGCATTAAGAGCAATAATTATAATAATCGGAATCATTAAATGATTTCATATATTCAATAATAATCTATTTATTTTAGGAATAATTATTACTATTATAATTATATATCAATGATGACGAGACATCACTCGAGAAGGGACTTTTCAAGGACTTCACACATTTACCGTAACAATAGGTCTACGATGAGGAATAATTTTATTTATCACCTCAGAAGTATTTTTCTTCATTTCATTCTTCTGAGGGTTTTTTCACAGAAGACTATCACCAACAATTGAATTAGGAATACTATGACCCCCAAAAGGGGTAACTCCCTTTAATCCTATTCAAATTCCCTTACTTAATACATTAATTTTATTAACATCAGGATTAACAGTAACATGGGCTCATCATAGCTTAATTGAAAATAATTATAAACAAAGATTTCAAGGATTATTAATAACAGTAATCTTAGGAATTTATTTTACTATACTACAAGGTTATGAATATATTGAATCCCCATTCACAATCGCTGATGCAACATATGGATCTTCATTTTTTATAGCAACAGGATTTCATGGATTACATGTAATTATTGGAACTACTTTCCTATTTGTATGTTTTATACGCCATTTAATAAACCATTTCTCTCCCATTCACCATTTTGGGTTCGAAGCAGCTGCATGATATTGACATTTTGTAGATGTAGTTTGATTATTCTTATATATTTCAATTTACTGATGAGGTAGATATTTATATAGTATAATATATTATTCTTGACTTCCAATCAAAAGATCTGAAACCAGTATAAATAATAATAATAATCAATTACACCAGATTTATAATCCTAATAATCACCATGTTAATAATTATAATCTCAACAATAATTTCAAAAAAATCATTAATTGATCGAGAAAAAAGATCCCCCTTCGAATGTGGGTTTGACCCAAAAAGATCTATACGATTACCATTTAGATTACAATTTTTCTTAATCGCAGTAATCTTTCTTATTTTTGACGTTGAAATTACTTTATTGTTACCTATAATCATAACAATAAAGCTATCAAACTTAATAAACTACTCAATCATTTTGAGATTTTTCCTCACTATTCTACTTGTAGGTCTTTATCATGAATGAAAACAAGGAGCACTAAAATGATCTTATTAGGATAATAGTTAATTATAACATTTAACTTGCACTTAAAAAGTATTGTATACCAATTTATCTTAAATAAGAAACAATTATTTGTATTTAGTTTCGACCTAAAAGTATGATGAAAAACCCATCCTTATTTTTAATTGAAACCAAATTAGAGGTATATCACTGTTAATGATAAAAATGAACCAAAACTCCAATTAAAGAAATATGATAATCAAGAAAAAGCTTCTAACTTAATTCTTTAGTGGTGAAAATCCATTAATATTTCTATTTATATAGTTTAAATAAAACATTATATTTTCATTATAAAAATGGGAATAACCCTTTAAATACTTAAAAATTAAATAATTTCCTCAACATCTTCAATGTTATGCTCTAAATAAGCTATTCAAGTAAAATAAAATCACAAAAAGAAATCCTAACCAAACCATCAACAATACTAAAAAAATTTTCAAATTATTATAATAAAAATAAGAAAAAAATTTAGAATATAAAATAATTGATAGAAAAAGGTTCTGACCACCAAAATATTCAGATCAACCTTGATCTAAATTTTTATAAATTTTATCACCCCCCCATACAGGATAATAATTTACCCCAAAAGTAGAAATATAAGGTATATTCCATATAGAAGAAAAAAATAAAGAACTTGACAAAATAATTATAGTCTTAATAGAATAATTAATAGAAAATAATGACAATTCATATCCAACCCAACCTCCAATAAAAATTACTATTAAAGTCATCAACTTCATAATAAATGGTAAACAAATAAAATAAGGAGTTGATAATATTAATCAAGATAAACAACTACCAGATATAATTACCAAAAAAATTAAACCTGATATTCCCTTTAACATAATAAGACCCTCATCTCTAATTAAATTAAAAGAAAAATGATTAAAATCTCCAAAAACCACATAATAAATTAAACGAATGGTGTATGCTATAGTCAACCCCGTAGAAATAAAAAAAACAATATAAATATATAAATTTATATACCCTATAGATATTACCTCCAAAATTAAATCTTTAGAATAAAAACCTGATAAAAAGGGTAACCCACATAAAGATAAATTAGAAATAATAAAAAATCTAATAGTTAAAGGTATAAATTTTACCAATCCCCCCATAAAACGAATATCTTGACAATTATTTAAATTATGAATTATTCTCCCAGCACATATAAATAATAAAGCCTTAAACAAGGCATGAGTTAACAAATGATAAAAAGATAATAAATATCCTCCTAAAGATAAAATTCTCAATATCAACCCAAGTTGTCTTAATGTAGAAAGAGCAATAATTTTTTTTAAATCATACTCATATCTAGCACCCAATCCAGCTATAAATATAGTTAAACTCGAAAAAAACATTAAAAATAATATCAAATTAACACTTAAAGAAAAATTAAAACGAATTATTAAATAAACCCCTGCTGTTACAAGAGTTGACGAATGAACTAAAGAAGAAACTGGAGTTGGAGCTGCTATAGCAGCCGGAAGCCAAGAAGAAAAAGGAATTTGAGCCCTCTTTGTTATAGCAGCTAAAACTATTAAAATAGAAATTAACCCTATAACAAATCTATTCTTTATACAATCTAAATAATAAATATAATTCCAACTCCCAAAGTTTATTATTCAAGAAATTGCTATTAAAAAAGAAACATCCCCCAAACGATTAGTTAAAGCAGTTAATATACCTGCATTATAAGACTTAATATTTTGATAATAAATTACTAAACAGTAAGAGACCAACCCTAGTCCATCTCAACCTAATAAAATTCTAATCAAATTTGGACTAATAATTAATAATATCATTGATAATACAAATATTCCTACTAACATAATAAATCGATTAATAAATAAATCACCACTTATGTATTCGTAACTATAAAAAATAACTATAGAAGAAATAAACAATACAAAACTTATAAATAATAATGATATTCAATCAAACAAAAAAGTCATAACAATTCTACAAGAATTTAAAGTTAACAATTCAATTTCTAATATTAATGAATAATCAGTTGACATAAAATTCAAACTAAAAAAAAAACTCAAAATTCTTAAAAACAAAAAAAAAATAAAATAAACCCTACAAATAAAATAAATTGTTTAAAGTACTGAACTACTTCACTAATTCCACAAACTAGTATTTTTTATAAACTATTCAAACTTATAACCAATTTATAAAATCAGTAGCCTTTATAATTATAATATTCAAAGGGAATCAATGTAAAAACATTAATAGATATTCCCGAACTAATCCCCCCGATATTGAAAATGAACCTGATCTAATTTTTCCATGTTGACTATAGGCATATAAATGTAAAGAATAGGCAGCACTAAAAAAAGAAATTATTGATAATATAATTATTCTAATTCATCTTCAAGACACTAAACTATTAATTAGTATAATCTCCCCCAATAAATTAAAAGATGGTGGAGCAGCTATATTTGAAGAACATAACAAAAATCATCATAAAGTCATTCCTGGTATAATATTAATTAAACCTTTATTTAAATATAAACTTCGAGAAAGTAATCGTTCATATGAAATATTAACTAAACAAAATAAACCAGAAGAGCATAATCCATGAGCAATTATTATTACCAAAGAACCACATAACCCTCAATAACTTACAGTTATAATACCACCTAAAACTAAACCTATATGAGCCACTGAAGAATAAGCAACTAAAGATTTTATATCTGATTGACGTAAACAAATTAAAGAAACTAATAAACCCCCTACTAAACTAATTAAAATAAAGTTAAAATTAACTTTTACAGCAACAGAAATTACTAATCTTATTAAACGTATTAATCCATACCCACCCAGTTTTAATATAACCCCTGCCAAAATTATAGAACCAGAAACAGGGGCCTCAACATGAGCTTTAGGTAGTCACAAATGAACAAGATATATAGGCATCTTAACAAAAAAAACCAAATTAATACAAAAATAAAATAAAATTAAATCAACCCCCTTAAAGAAATAATAATAATCTAATGATCCATAAATTAAATAATAATAAAAAATTGAAAGTATTATAGGCAAAGAAGCAAATAAAGTATAAAATATTAAATAAATTCCAGCTTGAATACGCTCAGGTTGATATCCCCAACCTACAATTAAAATCAAAGTTGGAATTAAACTCATCTCAAAAAATAAATAAAATACAAACAAATTTATTGAAGAAAATGTACAATAAAGAGAAAATAATAATAATAAAATAATAAACAAAAAAATATAAGAATAATAATTATATTTAAGTAAATTTTCACTTGCTATAATTATTAAAGAACAAATTCAAAATCTAAGTAAAATCATAACAAAAGATAATATATCAATCCCCCAAAAATATCTAATATAATAAAATATATTAGAACAATTATATAACCTATAAAAAACAAATGTAAAAATAAAAAAAATATATTGAAAAATTCAAAATCCACTTTTTAAAAACCTTAAAGGAACTATAAAAATTAATAAAAAAAAAACCTTTATCATAAAACATTTAAAGATTGAAAATAATCCCCCCTATGAGTACGAACTAATGAAATTAAAATAGATAATCCAACTACACCCTCACAAACTCTTATAGTTAAAAAAATTATACAAAAAAAAAATTCATAATCAAAAAAAATTAGAAAAAAATATAAAAAAAAATATAAACCAAGAACAACAACCTCTAACCTTAATAATATTAAAAGTAAATGTTTACGTTTTAAACAAAAAGATATTAACCCTATTAAATAAACTAAAACCCTTATCCCCATCATAAAAATCAACATTAGTTTTAATAATTTAAATAAAAATATTGGTCTTGTAAACCAAAAATAGGATACCTTTAAAATATCAGAGAAAGGAAACTCCCATCATTAATCCCCAAAATTAAAATTTTAATATAAACTATTCTCTGCTTGTTATCAAATATACTAATTATATTAATTACACTATCAATTATATTACCAATACTCAATCACCCTATTCCAGCAGGAGGAATTCTATTAATTTTAACATTTTTAATCGCCTCAATTACTGGATTCATAAACATAAATTTTTGATATTCATACATCATTTTTATCGTAATAATCGGGGGGTTAATAGTTCTATTTATATATATAACAAGAGTAGCCTCAAATGAAAAGTTAAAATACTCAAATAAAGTAACATTATTAACAATTTTTATCATAACAATTTCTACTTTATTAATAGTATTAATTGATAAATCAAGAATATTTACAAAAATTAGCTATACTGATAATATGTCATCATGAAAAATATATCAAATAACTATAAACAAATTTATTAATTACCCAATAATAATAATTTATATATTAATAATTATTTATTTATTAATTATTCTAATCACTTCAGTAAAAATTATTAATATTAACAAAGGACCCCTACGAACAAAAAACTAATGAAAACACCTATACGAAAAATATCCCCTATAATTAAAATTATTAATAATTCATTAATTGATCTACCCACCCCAGCAAATATTTCTGCATGATGAAATTTTGGGTCCCTATTAGGACTGTGCTTAATAATTCAAATTATTACAGGAATCTTCCTAGCAATACATTACTGCGCAAACATCGAAATAGCATTCTCAAGAATTATTCATATTTCCCGAGATGTAAATTATGGGTGAATACTACGAACAATCCATGCAAATGGAGCTTCATTCTTCTTTATCTGTATTTATATACATATCGGCCGTGGATTATACTACAGATCATATAACCTTGAAATAACTTGACTAATTGGAGTAATCATCTTATTTGCAACAATAGCAACAGCATTCCTAGGTTATGTTCTACCATGAGGGCAAATATCATTCTGAGGAGCAACTGTAATTACTAACTTAGTATCAGCTGTTCCATATTTAGGTACAATAATTGTCCAATGATTATGAGGAGGATTTGCTGTCGACAATGCAACTCTAACTCGATTTTTCGCACTTCATTTCCTTTTACCATTTATTGTTACAGCACTTGTAATAATTCATTTATTATTCCTTCATCAAACAGGATCAAATAATCCATTAGGAGTTAATAGAAATATTGATAAAATTCCTTTCCATCCATATTTCTCACTAAAAGATATTTTTGGTTATTTAGTAATATTAACAATACTAATTATATTAATTTTAATTAATCCTAATTTACTTAGTGATCCCGATAATTTTACCCCTGCAAATCCTCTAATTACACCAATTCATATTCAACCAGAATGATACTTTTTATTTGCCTACGCAATCCTCCGATCTATTCCCAATAAATTAGGGGGAGTAATTGCCCTTTTAATATCAATTGCCATCCTGTTAATTATACCATTTTCTAATAAAAAACTTTTAATATCTAATCAATTTTACCCAATAAACAAACTATTATTTTGAAGATTCATTTCAACTATCATTTTATTAACATGAATTGGAGCCCGACCAGTTGAAAGACCATATATTATTACAGGTCAAATCCTTACTATTATATATTTTATATACTATTTAATTAATCCTATTGCTGCAAAAATTTGAGATACATTAATTTTCAAACCATAGTTAATGAACTTGAATAAGTATATATTTTGAAAATATAAGATAAGGTATAATCCTTATTAACTTGTACTAAAATTTACTCACTAAATTATCGAAGAATAAAGGTAAACCTTTATTCCTCTAAAAAAAAATATATAATTTAATGAAACAGGCAAGAATCTTTTCCATGCCAAATACATTAACTTATCATAACGAAACCGCGGTAATGTACCACGAACTCAAACCCATAAAAAAGATATTATACCCAATATAAAAAAAAATAAAATTGAATTAACATTCCCCCCCAAAAATAAAACGCAACATATTAACCTTATAAATAAAATTCTTGAATACTCAGCTAAAAAAATTAAAGCAAAACCCCCTCTTCTGTACTCAACATTAAAACCTGAAACAAGTTCAGACTCACCCTCAGCAAAATCAAATGGAGTTCGATTAGTTTCGGCTAATCTTGAAATAAATCAAACCATACACAATGGTAAACACAAAAAAAAAAATCAAAGACTATTTTGATAAATCATAAAATCCATAAACCTTAATCTACCAATCAAAAACAAAAAAGATATTAAAACTAAAGCCAATCTAACCTCATAAGAAATAGTTTGAGCAACCGACCGTAATCTCCCTAATATTGCATAACTTGAGTTTGAAGATCAACCTGCTAACATAACAGTATATACAGATAAACTTGAACAACACAAAAAAAATAATACTCCTAATCCAAATCTAAATAATCCAGAAAAAAAAGGTAAACATATTCATAAAACTAAAGATAAAAACAAATTAAATACTGGAGCCAAATAATATAAAAAATAATTTGATATAAAAGGATAAGTCTGCTCCTTAGTAAAAAGCTTAATAGCATCTCTAAAAGGTTGAGGAAACCCAAAAATCCCAACCTTATTAGGACCTTTACGAATCTGAATATAACCTAAAATCTTACGTTCCATTAAAGTTAAAAAAGCCACCCCAACTAATACACAAATCACTACTAATAATCTCCTAATTAATATTAAAAAAATATCAACATACATAATTATTGCTTGTATAAATATACATATATAAATCCTAAATTTATCACACTAATCTGCCAAAACAATTAATATTATTCAATAAAAAATAATTGTTATATACATCTGGTCCTTTCGTACTAAAAAGTATTAATTTATTAAAGATAGAAACCAACCTGGCTCACGCCGGTCTAAACTCAGATCATGTAAAATTTTAAAGGTCGAACAGACCTAATTTTCAAGCTTCTACACCTAAAATTAATTTTAATCCAACATCGAGGTCGCAATCTAAATTTTCGATAAGAACTCTTAAATTTAATAACGCTGTTATCCCTAAGGTAATTAATTCTTATAATCACTAATAATGGATCAAATACACATAAATAAATGAAAAATAATAAAAAAAGTTTTCCAAATTTTTTTATCACCCCAACAAAAAAAAATTTTATATCAAAACATAATATCAATCTTAAACGAAACAATAATAAATTTAATAAAACTCTATAGGGTCTTCTCGTCTTTTAACCATATTTAAGCTTTCTTACTTAAAAATAAAATTCTAATATAATCAACCAGAGACAGAAATTTTCTTGTCAAACCATTCATTCCAGCTTCCAATTATGAAACTAATTATTATGCTACCTTTGTACGGTCAAAATACCGCAGCCATTTAAATTTATTCATTGAGCAGGTCAGACCTTAAATTATCAATCATAAGGACATGTTTTTAATAAACAGGCAGAAAATTATTTGCCGAATTCCTTAAATTAACTTTTAAAATTAAAATATCAAAACAACAAAATATACTAATTCAATCACTATTCCTTATGATTAATAACTAAACAAAATATTTTAATAAAAAATTTAAAAATAATATAAATTAAAATCATTAACTTATTTTTTATAACAAAATATTATAGATAAAAAATTCTAATCCTACTAATAAATCTAAATTATAAAATTTATAAAAAGGTATCTTAAAGCTCATCCCTTAAAATATTTATTTTTAATGATCAAAAATTTAACTAAATAAATTTTTAATATACCAAAAATACAAATTAAATTTGTTTCTTAAAAAACTAGATACCCCTTAAAACGAATAACGTTTCATTACAAAAAATTTATTATAAATGTTTATTTAACAACAAAATATATAAATATTTAACTCTTTAAGATTCGAGAAAAAAAAATAAATCATAATTTTTAAATCAACCCTGATACACAAGGTACGAGAAACTAACCCTTCTTTCTAAATTTTAAAATTAATCCATCACTGTACAAATAATCTATAACTAATTAAATTTTTTCTAACCTCATAATAAAAATTAATATCACTTTAAATATATATATATATAATAAAAATATAAAATCAAATTAATTGATCTTAACAATAAACTCTTTAATGTAAATAAAGCGCTTTAATCAAGCTCTAATTTGTAATTCCAGATACACTTTCCAGTACATCTACTTTGTTACGACTTATCCAATTTTAGAATTGGAGCGACGGGCGATATGTACATATTTTAGAGCCAAAATCATAAAATATATATATATAAAATTACTTTCAAATCCACTTTTAAATAAAAATCTCATTGTATTATCCATTTAAATAAATTTATTGTAACCCACCTCTACTTAAGCATAAGCTGCACCTTGATTTGATATCTTTTATTATAAAAAATTATGAAAATTTAAATTCTAAAAAAATTTTCAACCCACAACGATATACAAACAAATTTTTCAAGTATAATTAATCGTGGATTATCAATTACAGGGCAGGTTCCTCTGAAAAGATTAAAATACCGCCAAATCTTTTAAATTTCGAGAACTTACTATTACTAATTAGGTGAAATAAAACATTTAAAATAATAGGGTATCTAATCCTAGTTTAAAATTTAAATTTCCCAGAATCATCAATTAAACTTTAAATTTTAAAACAAAATTTCACCTAAAAAAAAAAAATATAAAATAAACATAAAAATTAACTAAAACCAACAAATAATTTAATTGCACTACATGTATAACCGCGACTGCTGGCACAAGTTTTGTCAGTACTCTTGCTTATTACTAAATCTAAAATCACCAAATCTATAATAATTTTCACTGCCAATATTATTCTTAAATATAAACATTACATGTAAAATAAAAACAAACTAAATTTTAAAGCCAAAATAAAACTTTCTAGAGATTATTTTGTGATGACAAACTTACTAGAACTAGGTCCCCATAATTTCCACCGCCCCGGCACTGTAAATACATAACCTGCCGCCAACAAATTATGTATTTTTTTATTTTATAAGTCAAATTCTCACGCCTAAATTTAAATTTTAGAGATTATTTTGTGATAACAAACTTACTAGAACTAGGTCCCCATAATTTCCACCGCCCCGGCACTGTAAATACATAACCTGCCGCCAACAAATTATGTATTTTTTTATTTTATAAGTCAAATTCTCACGCCTAAATTTAAATTTTAGAGATTATTTTGTGATGACAAACTTACTAGAACTAGGTCCCCATAATTTCCACCGCCCCGGCACTGTAAATACATAACCTGCCGCCAACAAATTATGTATTTTTTTATTTTATAAGTCAAATTCTCACGCCTAAATTTAAATTTTAGAGATTATTTTGTGATGACAAACTTACTAGAACTCGCGTCACGCGCGCGTATATAATTGTTTAATATAGATATAGTTAATTATGGGTCCCATTAAAAGTTTAATAAATGCTTACGATTTAATCCGATAAAGATGTTGTGGGATCGTTGTAATTCACCAAATGAGTAGTATCCCGCAAGAGATAAATTGGCTCCCCTAAAGGGTAAAATATTTTACAATTGAAGTGGAAATGATCAAGGGTTCATGAGCGATAAAAGGTCAAGCAGTAGTTTTTTTTTTTTCCAATGATATTTAATTAATTAAGTAAAATTTAATCTATATAAATTTTTAATAAATATATAATATATATTTTTATCTGTTATAGATCTATAAATATTTAATATATGTAATTATATAATAATATATAAATATTTAATATATATATAATATTTATAATATCTCTATTAAACCTTATTATTATTCTTTATTTTTTTTTTAATTAAATTTTTAAATTCCTATATTTAATTATATATTTATTAAAAATATGATCTATAAATAATAAATTTTTAATAAATATATTAAATAGCAATAAATTATAGTTACATATTTATATATTACTATGATTTATCTAATTGATAATATATTTATTTTCATATATTATATTAACATTAAACATTTATTGAACAATTTTTTAAAATCCCCCAAAAATACACTTTTTTATAATCCAATTTGCGAACAAATTTAAGGTCAAATTTTACCCCCCCAAAAATATGCCAAAATCTTGCCAAAATCAGCAAATTTTTCACATAATCAATTTAAGTTTAATATATTTTAAACCTTAAAAAACTTAT